CTTCAGTCTCAAATCTGTATTGATACACCCACTGTAAGTGATAGCAGTGACAGTTACATTTCTAGGTGCGTTTTTCAGAAACGTAAAACTCGTAGTGAACCCAGTATACGAACCCGCGCGAAGAGTAGTGATTTAACTCTAAGAGCTAGCGATCTCGATGAAACTCAAAAATACAAGCAGTTGTGGGTTCAATGCGAAAATTGTTATGGATTAAATTATAAGAAACTTTTGAAATCACAAATTAATATTTGTGAACAATGTGGATATCATTTGAAAATGAGTAGTTCAGAAAGAATCGAAGTTTTGATCGACCCCGGTACTTGGGATCCTATGGATGAAGACATGGTCTCCGGGGATCCCATTGGATTTCATTCGGAGGAGGAGACTTATAAAGATCGTATTGATTTTTATCAAAGAAACATAGGATTAACCGAGGCTGTTCAAACAGGCGTAGGTCAACTAAATGGTATTCCCGTAGCAATTGGGGTTATGGATTTTAAATTTATGGGGGGTAGTATGGGATCCGTAGTCGGGGAGAAAATAACCCGTTTGATTGAGTACGCTACCAATCAATTTATACCTCTTATTATAGTGTGCGCTTCGGGGGGGGCGCGCATGCAAGAAGGAAGTTTGAGCTTGATGCAAATGGCTAAAATCTCGTCTGCCTTATTTGATTACCAATCAAATAAAAAGTTATTGTATGTATCAATCCTTACATCTCCTACTACCGGCGGGGTAACAGCTAGTTTTGGTATGTTGGGAGATATTATTATTGCAGAACCAAATTCCTACATTGCATTTGCGGGTAAAAGAGTAATTGAGCAAACATTGAATAAAACGATACCCGAAGGTTCACAAGCTTCTGAATATTTATTCCAGAAGGGCTTATTTGACCTAATCGTACCACGTAATCTTTTAAAAAGTGTTCTGAGTGAGTTATTTAAGCTCCACGCCTTCTTTCCCTTGAATTCCAATTCAATGCGCTAGGTTCAATTATTTTATTTGTAGCAAACAAGTAGTTTGCTTATCGGAATCAAAGTAACTAAGAATGAAGTTTTCTTTGGTGACCTAAGATCTAATTGTAAAAAGAATAAAAAGTGGCGGATAACTCTTTTTTTTACCTGGATTCCCGATTACAAATTAAGAAGTCTCTATCAACAAGATAAAAACACGAGTTCTTCCTTTCGTGAAATTAGGCAAATAAAACGCATTTTGTCTTAGGTATAGAATCAAATTCAAATATAGAAAAAAATAGATATATGGTTTTGTATCTTTCTTCATCCCCCGAAAATCCTATTTTCACTAAAAATCCCGGTTGTGCCGCATTCTAATGAATCTTTCAATAATTTGTAAGAAACTCCTATTAATATTAAATTCGAAGACAATAACAAAACACAAAGAAATGAAGAAAAATAATCAAATGGATTATCATATGTATCTTTCATGTAGATAGACGAATAAGTCCATTTTTTGAGTTCTACATTCCTTGGACTTATTCTATATACTCAATTAGATACTTATATCTGTAATAAGAATTTTCAAATTGAATGAATTCATAATAACTACGAATTCATACTAATTACAATTATTAATTATAATTAGTATAAATAATAAATATGATATTAAAAAAAATAAGAACAGGTACAAATAGTAAATCGAGGTACCCATTTTATGACAACTTTCCAATTTCCCTCTATTTTTGTGCCTTTAGTAGGCCTAGTATTTCCGGCAATTGCAATGGCTTCTTTATTTCTTCATGTTCAAAAAAACAAGATTGTTTAGATCTGAGGGGACCCAATCTCATACGTTTTTTTGAAACTTAGACTTGTAGCATAACCCATATATTTATTTTATATTTATTTCGGGAAATAAGGTAGAACATGTGATTTCTGACGAACATAAAGGAAAAAGCTCTTATGCCTGCAGAAAATGATCTATGGGTAACTGAATTCCAGCTGGTTTGAAATAGATCAGGACTGCTGGATACCCAAAATGTAAAGTCGGCGGATCTATATGTATATCTGTATATTGGGATCATAGGAAGGGTGTGTTATTATTTTAGATCTAACCAATTTGAGGAATTACTCCTAAAGGTTCCCATCAAACTAGTGCTAGTTCACATTAAACTAGTGCTAGTTGATGAAAGTTCATTCGGAAACAAAAAAGTAAAGTCAAAACCATTTGGGGTATTCTCTCAATTCCAATAAAATGCAATCGGATCAAGTATGAGTTGGCGATCAGAACATATATGGATAGAACTTATAACGGGGTCTCGAAAACTAAGTAATTTTTGCTGGGCGCTTATCGTTTTTTTAGGTTCATTAGGATTCTTATTGGTTGGAACTTCCAGTTATCTTGGTAGAAATTTGATATCTTTTGTTCCGTCTCAGCAAATCCTTTTTTTTCCACAAGGGATCGTGATGTCTTTCTACGGGATCGCAGGTCTCTTTATTAGTTCCTACTTGTGGTGCACAATTTCCTGGAATGTAGGTAGTGGTTATGATCAATTCGATAGAAAGGAAGGAATGGTGTGTATTTTTCGGTGGGGATTTCCTGGAAAAAATCGTCGCATATTCCTCCGATTCCGTATAAAAGATATTCAATCCGTTAGAATAGAAGTTAAAGAGGGTATTTATGCTCGCCGTATCCTTTATATGGACATCAGAGGCCGGGGGGCTATTCCGTTGACCCGTACTGATGAGAATTTGACTCCACGAGAAATTGAACAAAAAGCCGCGGAATTGGCCTATTTCTTGCGCGTACCAATTGAAGTCTTTTGAGAAAGGGATTGGGCTGAAGAACGAATGCTTTCTCCGCAGGAGGGAAAAATACAAGAATCTTGTTTTTTTCTATAACTAAGTGATACTTTAGATGCAGATAAATCAGATCTTGTAAATTCTTTTCTTTTTGTCAATCGATTTTTTGATCATCACAATATCTTTCTCTCAATTATTCTATTCTTGACTATGGAAACTCCTTGGAATTTTTTTGAAATATTGGATATTTTGATAGAAAAAGAGTTCTTTACGTCTCCAAATCTCAACAATATTCATTCCTTAAAGGACTTCTTTTGTTCATTGATCGAAAGGAGACACGTGTTTTGTTTGGAACTTGATGAATTGAGATATCTGGAAACACAATTTTGTATTATTTCTTCAGTCGAATTCCAAGTGGAGTCTTAGTCTATTTCTGTATTCTTTCTAGATTCAAACAAAATCACAAAGAAAATAGATTCATAGGTTTGATACCTTGTCTAGAACTCATGTTTGGTTTGAAAGAAATATTGGATCACATAGAGTCGACAAATGAAGTGGGTTAATTAAAAATTCACAGGTTAAAAATGGCAAAAAAGAAAGCATTCACTCCTCTTTTGTATCTTGCATCTATAGTATTTCTGCCCTGGTGGATTTCTCTCTCATTTACTAAAAGTATGGAATCTTGGGTTACTAGTTGGTCGAATACGGGTCAATCCGAAAATTTTTTGAATGATATGCAAGAAAAAAGTCTTCTAGAAAAGTTCATAGAATTAGAGGAAATCCTCTTCTTGGAAGAAATGATCAAGGAATACTCGGAGACACATCTACAAAAGCTTCCTATAGAAATCCACAAAGAAACGATCCAATTAATCAAGATACACAATGAGGATCGTATCCATACGATTTTGCACTTCTCAACAAATCTAATCTGTTTTGTTATTCTAACCGGTTATTCTATTTTAGGTAATCAAGAACTTGTTATTCTTAACTCTTGGACTCAAGAATTCCTATATAACTTAAGTGATACAGTCAAAGCTTTTTTGATTCTTTTATTAACCGATTTATGTATCGGATTTCATTCACCCCATGGTTGGGAACTAATGATTGGTTCTGTCTACAAAGATTTTGGATTTGGTCATAATGATCAAATTATATCTGGTCTTGTTTCCACTTTTCCAGTTATTCTCGATACTATTTTTAAATATTGGATTTTTCATTATTTAAATCGTGTATCTCCGTCACTTGTAGTTATTTATCATTCAATGAATGATTGATAAAAGATCCGCCGATATTAATCCAATTAGAATGTTTCTTACTTTGTAGTTCTACAGAAGTATTAAAAACAGGCGATTTTCATACTATTTTCATAGTATACTTATACTATAGTATTCTAGTAAAATGATTCCAATAAATAGCAGAATCGTGGACAGGGAACTATACTAGAGACCTGCCAAATTTATTGTAGAACTTTTCGGATCAATGATTAGACCATGCAAACTAGAAAGACTTTTTCTTGGATAAAGGAACATATTACTCGATCTATTTCCGTATCACTCATGATATATATCATAACTCGGACATCCATTTCAAGTGCATATCCCATTTTTGCGCAGCAGGGTTATGAAAATCCACGAGAAGCGACTGGGCGTATTGTATGTGCCAACTGCCATTTAGCTAATAAGCCCGTGGATATTGAGGTTCCACAGGCGGTACTCCCTGATACTGTATTTGAAGCAGTTGTTCGAATTCCTTATGATAAGCAAGTGAAACAAGTTCTTGCTAATGGTAAGAAAGGGGGTTTGAATGTGGGGGCTGTTCTTATTTTACCGGAGGGGTTTGAATTAGCTCCTCCCGATCGTATTTCTCCCGAGATGAAAGAAAAGATAGGCAATTTGTCTTTTCAGAGCTATCGCCCTAATAAACAAAATATTCTTGTGATAGGGCCTGTCCCCGGTCAGAAATATAGTGAAATCACCTTTCCTATTCTTTCCCCCGACCCCGCTACTAAGAAAGATGTTCACTTCTTAAAATATCCTATATACGTAGGGGGGAATAGGGGAAGGGGACAGATTTATCCCGACGGAAGCAAGAGTAACAATACAGTTTATAATGCTACAGGGGCGGGCATAGTAAGTAAAATCATACGAAAAGAAAAAGGGGGGTATGAAATAACCATAACAGATCCATCGGATGGACGTGAAGTGGTTGATATTATCCCTCCGGGACCAGAAGTTCTTGTTTCAG